TCGAAGAATGACGATTCCCACTACGATCTTTCCCTGTATGAGACTAAATACAGTTGGAATAATCACATGAATACTTGCATTGACTCTTATTTTCGTTCTCAAATCTCTATTGAGAGTACCATTTTAAGTGGTAGTGACAATTCCAGGGACCATTACATTTATAGTTACATTTGTAGTGAAAGTGAAAATAGTAATGGAAAGGGGAGCTCCAGTATAAGAACTAGCAGGAATGCTATTGATTTCCCGATAAGAGAAAATTCTACTGATTTCGATTTAACTCAAAAATATAGGCATTTGTGGGTTCAATGCGAAAATTGTTATGGATTAAATTATAAGAAATTTTTTAAGTCAAAAATGAATATTTGTGAACAATGTGGATATCATTTGAAAATGAGTAGTTCAGATCGAATCGAACTTTCGATTGATTCAGGTACTTGGGATCCTATGGATGAAGACATGGTTTCTCTGGATCCTATTGGATTTCATTCGGAGGAAGAACCTTATAAAGATCGTATTGATTCTTATCAAATAAAGACAGGGTTAACCGAGGCTGTTCAAACAGGCACTGGTCGCCTAAATGGTATTCCCATAGCTATTGGCGTTATGGATTTTCAGTTTATGGGGGGTAGTATGGGATCCGTAGTAGGCGAGAAAATCACGCGTTTGATTGAGTATGCTACCAATCAATTTTTACCTCTTATTATAGTGTGTGCTTCCGGAGGAGCACGTATGCAAGAAGGAAGTTTGAGCTTGATGCAAATGGCGAAAATTTCTGCTGCTTTATATGATTATCAAGCAAATAAAAAGTTATTCTATGTATCAATCCTTACATCTCCTACTACTGGTGGGGTGACGGCTAGTTTTGGGATGTTGGGGGATATCATTATTTCCGAACCTAATGCATACATTGCATTTGCGGGGAAAAGAGTAATTGAACAAACATTGAATAAGACAGTACCGGAAGGTTCACAAGCGGCTGAATATTTATTCCATAAGGGCTTATTCGATCCAATCGTACCACGTAATCCTTTAAAGGGTGTTCTGAGTGAGTTATTTAAACTTCACGCTTTTTTTCCTTTGAATTCAAATTCAATTAAGTAGGTCCTTAAGTTAAATTAGTTAATTTAGTTAAATTAAATTATTTGATTTGTAGCGAAAAATAGTTAGTTTGTCCGAATCAAAACCAACATTCTTCAAATGTATTTTTTTTTCTTTCGTGACATAAGATTGAATTTGAAATTGTATAAAGAATCATACGGATAATTCTTTTTTTTTTTATACCGATATTCCCGATTACTATTCAGTAAACCTCTATTAACAAGATAAAAAAAATTCTTCCTTTTGATAAATTCAAATTAGGCAAAGGAAAATAAACTGAATTTCATACTTCTTGCTGGGTTGTCTATGTATATAGAATTCAAATATAGAAAATTCAAATAGCGATATAGAGTATCTTTCTACTCTATCTCCCCAGAATCCCTTTAATTCTAACGAATCTTTCAAGAATTTTTAATAAATTCTTTAGTTTATTAATGAATTTAAAAATTAATTTAAAATTCTAATTAAATTCAATTTAAAAGACAAGAATGAATTATCATACATATATTTATATCTTTCATGTAGAAAGACGAATAAGTCGCATTTATTAAATTATACATTCCTTGCACTTAGTATATTATATATATTCACTTAGATATACTTAGTATATTATATAATTATATACGAATTCTAATGTTATCTTTATAACAGGTACAAATATTAAATCGAGGTACCCATTCTATGACAACTCTCAACGACTTAAACTTACCCTCTATTTTTGTGCCTCTCGTGGGCCTAGTATTTCCGGCAATTGCAATGGCTTCTTTATCTCTTCATGTTCAAAAAAACAAGATTTTTTAGATTTGATGGGTCCAAATCTTATCTATTTTTTTTTTCAACATTTAGATAATATCTATTTAATAAAATATGGTATAACGCGCAGCTTCCTCTGAACATAAAATAAAGGAGCTCTTATGTATGCGTAAATAGATGAGTAAATGACTTATAGCTAGTTTCAAATAGATCGGAATCTAGGCGAATGTCTTAAATGTGAAGTCAACGCATCTATATGTATGTAGATATCTATAGGCGATTCTAAAAGGGGGATTCGATTATTTTGGACCTAACCAATTAGATGAATTACTTCTAAAGTACCGGGTTACATCAGAACAGAATAGCGCTAGTTGATGAGAGTTACCTCGGAAATAAAATAAAAAAGAAAGTAAAGTCAAATTCATTTGGATTTTTTTCTCAATTCCAATAAAATTAAAATGCAACCGGATCGAGTATGAGTTGGCGATCAGAACATATATGGATAGAACTTATAGTGGGGTCTCGAAAAATAAGTAATTTCTGCTGGGCCTTTATCCTTTTTTTAGGTTCATTAGGATTCGTATTGATTGGAGCTTCAAGTTATCTCGGTAAGAATTTGATATCTTTAGTTCCGTCTCAGCAAATAATTTTTTTTCCACAAGGAATCGTGATGTCTTTCTACGGGGTCGCAGGTCTCTTTATTAGTTCCTATTTGTGGTGCACAATTTCGTGGAATGTGGGTAGTGGCTATGATCGGTTCGATAGAAAAGAAGGAATAGTCTGTATTTTTCGTTGGGGATTTCCTGGAAAAAATCGTCGCATCTTCCTACGATTCCGTATGAAAGATATTCAGTCCATCAGAATAGAAGTTAAAGAAGGTATTTATGCTCGTCGTGTCCTTTATATGGAAATCAAAGGACAGGGGGCCATTCCTTTGACACGTACTGATGAGAATTTGACTCCGCGAGAAATTGAGCAAAAAGCTTCTGAATTAGCCTATTTCTTGCGCGTGCCAATTGAAGTATTTTGAAATGAACTGAAGAATAACTTCTTTATCCGCGGCAAGGAAAAAATTCAAGAACTGAGTTTTTTTTAGGACGCTCATTCAAACCAAAATATACGTATACAGAACACCCATAAAACGAAACTTTTTTTGTCCATGTCCACAAAAAGTCTTTCTTTTTTTTATCCTTTCTTTTGTATTTATTAATGATCAAAGAATTGGATCTCTTCTCTTCTAAGGATAACTTTTCTGGCTTTTTTTGCCGCTCATTTTTGACACAATATTCTTCAGAAATATAAATCTCTCTCCATTTTTTTCCTGGACTATGACTGTGAGTGTAGTCCGGCGAAATTTTTTTTGAAACCTTTCTTTGATAGACAGGAAAAGGGAAGTTCCTTTGGTTTGAAATTTGAATAATTAATATTCATTACTTGAATTGAAGTGATTCTTTCAGAGATTCATCAAAAGAGACTTCGAATTTGATCAATTGAAGTATCTGGAAACAAGATTTTTTTTTATTATTTCTTCATTCGAATTCAAACAAAGCGGGCTCTCATTCTATTTCTGTATTCTTTCGAGATTCAAGGCCTAACCACTGAATCACAAAAAAAAATAGGGAATAGATTCATAGGTTCAATTCTTTGTAATAGAACTTATGGTTGATAGAAATATTCGATCACGTAGATTCGACGAATGAGGTGTTTTCATTAACAATTCCAATTCACAGGTGAAAAAATGGCAAAAAAGAAATCATTTCTTCCCTTTCTCTATCTTACATCTATAGTATTTTTGCCCTGGTGGATCTCTCTATTATTTAATAAAAGTCTCGAATCTTGGATTACTAATTGGTGGAATATTAGACAATCCGAAACCTTTTTGACTGATATTCAAGAAAAGAGTATTCTAGAAAAATTCATAGAGTTAGAAGAACTCTTACTGTTGGACGAAATGATAAAAGAATACCCGGAAACACATCTACAAACGCCTCGTCTAGGAATCCATAAAGAAACGATCAAATTGATCAAAATGCACAATGAGGAGCATATCCATATGGTTTTGCACTTATCGACAAATATAATCTGTTTCATTATTTTAAGTGGTTATTCTATTCTGGCTAATGAAGAACTTGTTATTCTGAACTCTTGGGTTCAAGAATTCCTATATAACTTAAGTGACACAATAAAAGCCTTTTCTATTCTTTTATTAACTGATTTATGTATCGGATTCCATTCGCCCCATGGTTGGGAACTAATGATTGGCTATGTCTACAAAGATTTTGGATTTGCTCATAATGATCAAATTATATCTGGTCTTGTTTCCACCTTTCCAGTCATTCTAGATACAATTTTAAAATATTGGATCTTTCGTTATTTAAATCGTGTATCGCCATCGCTTGTAGTGATTTATCATTCAATGAATGACTGATCCAACTCGAATATTTGTTATTTTGTACATAAGCAAAGCATTTAAAGACGTACTTACTCCACTCTTTCTATCCATACGGGGATTTCCCCTACTCCTATATTCCAGTAAAATTATTTCAGTAAATAGCAGAATTGTGGATAGGGAACGATACAAGCGACCTACCTAATTTTATTGTAAAATTTTTTGGATCAATGATTGGACCATGCAAACTAAAAATACCTTTTTTTGGATAAAGAAAGAGATTACTCGATCTATTTCCGTATCGCTGATAATATATATCATAACTCGGACATCCATTTCAAATGCATATCCCATTTTTGCACAGCAGGGTTATGAAAATCCACGAGAAGCGACCGGACGTATTGTATGTGCTAATTGCCATTTAGCTAATAAGCCTGTGGATATTGAGGTTCCACAAGCGGTACTTCCTGATACTGTATTTGAAGCAGTTGTTCGAATTCCTTATGATATGCAAGTAAAACAAGTTCTTGTTAATGGTAAAAAAGGGGGGTTGAATGTGGGAGCTGTTCTTATTTTACCCGAGGGGTTTGAATTAGCCCCCCCCGATCGTATTTCGCCCGAGATGAAAGAAAAGATAGGCAATCTGTCTTTTCAAAGCTACCGCCCCGCTAAAAAAAATATTCTTGTTATAGGTCCTGTTCCGGGTCAGAAATATAGTGAAATTACCTTTCCTATTCTCTCCCCGGACCCTGCTACTAAT